TTGTGTTTATTTGAGTAGTTGATTGTAAATAATAGTTGATATAGGTTGGATTTGGTTAGTTCATTATGTTGATATAAGTATATTTTCTGAAGGATGTGTTTTGAGGTGCGTGAGGAGTAATCATAAGTAGTAATTATCTATTTGGGGAGAGGTGGGGCGTTTATTTTAGATAGCTGGGTTTGTTTTGGTGGATATGCCAGTAGGGGGATGTCTCTTTGTGAGATGTACCTCAGAAAATACGATCCAGGTGTCTGGGTATAGAGTTAATTTTTGGTGGGTGGTTAGTTATTTTTAAATTTATTTTTAAATTTGGTTGGTTTAAAAATGCTGGTAAAATTATTTATTATGTCCTGTGACCATTAATTAAATAACACATTGGTTGGGCGGGATGGGGACCAAGACATTCAACCAGAGGCGCGATGACAGCATAAAGTCTGGCAAAGCACAGGCATGCGCTGCAGGGTTGTCATTGGAATCCACCAGCCTACGGAACTGTTGAAGCTCGCATAACTCCCCATGGAGGTCCATTGGAGTGCTCCCGTGACGCGGTTAAGAGGGTGATAGTACCACACCATCGTGATGTCTTATTTAAGGGGAATGTATGGGCGATCTTGATGTTATGGCCCTGAGGTAGGAACCAGATGCCAGATATAGTTCCAGGATAGTCAAGCCCTGTCTATATGGGCCCGGAGCGAGGATACTAGTAATTGTGGGCGGGTTGTTGGTTTCACGGAGGATGGTAGATCAAGAGGTTGATTGATACCTGTGGGATATCCATGTTAGCGAGGATTTATCGAGTGTAATGTGCTATGTACTATAAATAGATTGATGTACTAATGTGCTGTTATGGGATCTCGTGTTAGGTGAATATCCATGTTTGGGACGTTGTCATGTACGTTAGGTTCTTATGTATTCTGGTCCGCTATGGGATTGTAGTCCTTGCCTGTAAGCATGTTGATGATGTTTTAATGCACGTTTTGGTTGTATGTGCTATGTATAATTAAGCATTCGTAGTACTATGTATTATTCATGGGGACGAGCAATAATGCACTAATTACATAGGGTGGGGTATTTTATTGCACACACTCATGGGTGTTTTGTGGTGTGATTTTTTCGATAATAAATGGTTTGACTGATGTTCAGGGGATAGTTTAAGATTAGAATTTCAGCTTTGGGTGTTGATGGTAGAATAAGAAGTTCTTTCCCTGAAATTGTCCTGGGGAGTGAGAATTCTCCATGTCTGGTTTACAAGACCAGGGTATTAAATTATACTACAAGGACATTTACCATTTAAGTAGTTTGTTTTCAATTAAAGTGGATAAGGGGATGAGTGTAATAATAGTAAGAAAGTATATGATTGATGCAGTTTGGCCGATAGCTATGAAAGGGTATTCGACTGGTTGACCTCCAATTCATGTTAGTGTGAGTAGATCAGCTACTAGGGCCCAGAATAGGATTTGGGTGATGGGTCGAAATTTTATGGTTTGTTGCTTGGATAGGTGTAGAGTAGGAATAATTATTAAGATTAGGATGGATAGAACTAGGGCTAGAACGCCTCCTAGCTTGTTGGGAATAGATCGTAAGATTGCGTATGCAAATAGAAAGTATCATTCTGGCTTGATATGGGGTGGGGTGTTGAGAGGGTTGGCTAGCGTATAATTGTCTGGGTCAGTTAGAAGGTCGGGTGAGAATAAGGTTAAGCTTATTAAGCATAGGAGAAGAAGGATTAAACCTAGGATGTCTTTGATTGTGTAGTAGGGGTGGAATGTGATTTTGTCGGGGTCTGATGCCATTCCTGACGGGTTACTTGATCCTGTGTCATGCAGAAACAAGAGGTGGATAGTTGCTAGGGCTGCAATAATAAAGGGTAGGATAAAGTGAAAGGTAAAGAATCGTGTAAGGGTAGCTTTGTCTACTGAAAAGCCACCTCAGACTCATTGTACGATATTGGACCCAATGTAGGGGATGGCTGATAGGAGGTTTGTAATTACTGTGGCCCCTCAGAATGATATTTGGCCTCATGGGAGGACATAACCTATGAATGCTGTGGCTATGGTTGTAAGTAGTAGGATAACACCGATATTCCAGGTCTTTAGAGAGAGGAAAGATCCGTAATATAAGCCTCGGCCGATATGCAGAAAGAGGCAGATAAAGAATATGGAGGCACCATTTGCGTGTAGGTAGCGGACTATTCAACCGTAGTTGACGTCTCGGGTAATGTGGGCAACTGAGGAAAAAGCGGTTGAAGTATCTGGTGTGTAGTGTATGGCTAGGAATAGGCCTGTGGTGATTTGAATAATTAAGCAGATGCCAAGAAGTGAGCCAAAATTTCATCAGGCAGAGATGTTGGATGGTGAAGGTAAGTCAATGAGTGAGTTATTAATAATTTTTGCTAGTGGGTGTGTTTTGCGAGGGGTGGTCATTAGAATTCTTATAGTTGAAATACAACAATGGTTTTTCATATCATTAGTCATGGTTATAGTCCATGTGGGAATAATGACATATGCTTTATTTTCATTAAGTATTATATTAGTAATAGGGTTTGTAGGATTTTCTTCTAAGCCTTCGCCTATTTATGGTGGATTGGTGTTGATTTTTAGTGGTGCTGTGGGTTGTGCGATTACGTTGTATTTTGGGGGGTCTTATGTAGGACTTATGGTCTTTTTAATTTATTTGGGGGGTATAATGGTTGTTTTTGGTTATACTGCGGCAATGGCAATTGATGAGCATCCTGAGACGTGGGTGTCAAGTATTGATATTTTGGGAATTTTTATGCTGGGTTTAATGATGGAGGTGGTTATGATTGTTTTATTGGGTGGTGACCCTAATAAAACGGTGGAGGTTAGTGTCAATTATAAGACTGTGTCGAGTTGAATAGTTTATGAGAGTGAGGGGCCGGGTTTAATTCGTGAAGATCCTACTGGTGCTTCTGCGTTATATAGTTATGGTGTTTGAGTTGCTTTAGTTACTTGTTGAGCGTTGTTTATGGGCATGCATATTGTGATTGAGCTTACTCGGGGTGGGGGTTAAATAGTTAGAAGTAGTAGTATAGTGGGTGGAATAAAGAATGATAGGAAGTAGAGTTTAATTAAGCCTTTTTGGGTTGATGTGGTTATGGAAATTGATGTTTGGGTTTGTATTGTTATTTTTGGTATAGATTTTTCTAGTCAGAAGAAGTCTAATAGGGTTGAGATAAGGTTTTGGCTTGCTGTTAAGCTTGAATGGGGATTTGAGCGGTGAGTAGTAATTGAGTAGAAGCCTAGCATGTTTGAGAAGTAGAAAGGTTTTACTGGGGTGCTTAATTTTATGTTATTAGTTATGTAATTGAGTTCTATTGCTATGAGGAGCCCTAGGGTAGTTACTCCCAGGGCTGCCAGTTTGAGGTAGTATGGCATGGTGATTTGGGGGTATGAGGTAGGGGGAATGCAAGTAGAAATAAGAAACCCAGCTAGAATGCTGCCCACTGCTAGGCGGTTAATAGAGTTTATCAGTGAGGGGTTGTTTTCATTAATTGTAGCGGAGGATATAAATCGGGGGCGTCCTATTAGAGCGAAGAAGATGATGCGGGCGCTATATGTGGCTGTGAGGGAAGTTGCTAATAGGGTGATTGTAAGGGCTCAGGCGTTGGTATACGACATATTGGCGGTTTCGATGATTAAATCTTTTGAGTAGAAACCTGTAAGGAAGGGTACTCCTATAAGTGCAAAGCTACCGATTATGAGGGAGGAGGCAGTAAATGGTATAATTTTAAATAGACCCCCTATTTTTCGGATGTCTTGTTCGTTATTGAGACTGTGAATAATAGATCCTGCTGATAGAAATAATATGGCTTTGAAGAAAGCGTGAGTGCAGATATGGAGAAAGGCTAGGTGTGGTTGGTTAATTCCTACTGTTACTATTATGAGACCAAGTTGGCTTGAGGTTGAAAAGGCTACAATTTTTTTGATGTCATTTTGTGTTAAAGCGCATATTGCTGTAAATAGGGAGGTTACAGCCCCTAGTGATAATGTGAGTGTTTGAATGAGTGGATTATCTTCGATTAGGGGGTGAAAACGGATTATTAAGAAGATTCCGGCGACAACTATAGTACTGGAGTGAAGTAGTGCTGAAACTGGTGTGGGTCCTTCTATAGCGGAGGGTAGTCATGGGTGGAGGCCGAATTGGGCTGATTTTCCTGTTGCTGCTAGAAGGAGGCTAATTAGTGGGAAAGAGTTTGGGTTAGGGTTGAGGATAAATATTTGTTGAAAGTCCCATGAGTTAGAATATAGGAAGAATCATGCTATTGCTAGGATGAAGCCAATGTCTCCAATGCGGTTATACAGGATTGCCTGTAGGGCTGCTGTGTTGGCGTCTGTTCGGCCATGTCATCAGCTAATTAGTAGGAAGGATATAATACCTATTCCTTCTCATCCGATGAAGAGTTGAAATAGGTTGTTAGCGGTAATTAAGATTAGTATTGTGATAAGGAAGATGAGTAGGTATTTGAGGAATTGGTTAATTTTTGGGTCTGAGCTCATGTATCATGTAGAGAATTCTACAATTGATCAGGTAACGAATAGTGCTACGGGGGTAAATATTATGGAGAAGAAGTCTAGTTTAAAGTTTAGTGATAGTTTAATGGTTTGAATGGTTGTTCAGTGTCAGTTTGAAGTTATTGACTCTTGGCCTGTGAAAATAAATATTGTCATAGTTGCAATGCTAATGGTAAGAGCATAGATGATAGCTAGTTTTACATAATGGGGATATAAGGGGTTTTTGTTGGATTTAATCAGGGTGATTGTGATGGGTATTAGTAGAGGAATTAGCATTATTAGCGTTATGGTAGAGTGCATTTTTACTTTTATTTGGAGTTGCACCAATGTTTTTGGTTCCTAAGACCAATGGATAACTACTATCCTTTAAAAGTTGAAAAAGCCAAGTTGTTAAGCTTGGAGGCATGAATTAGCAGTTCTTGCATACTTTCTCGGTAGATAAGAAGTTGCGGGCTTCTATCGTTAGACTCACAATCTAATGTTTTGGTTAAACTATAGCTACAGGGTGCTAGTCCCATAATCACTTTGGGGTTAAGAGTGAGGAGGAGGATTGGTGCTATGTGTATTAGCATTAGTATATTTTCTCGTGTGAATAGTGGTTTTACATTGCTAGTACTATATGTTAGTGGTCCTCGTTGTGTTGAGGTAAATATATATAATGAGTATAGGGCTGTAATTAGTATGTTAAATCCTGTAAATATAATAGTGAAATTAGATCAAGAGAAGGCGGCCAGGATTGTGAACAATTCCCCTATTAGGTTAATGGTGGGTGGGAGGGCAAGGTTAGCAAGGTTTGCCAGAAGTCACCATAGGGCTAAGAGGGGAAATAGTGTTTGGAGACCTCGGGCAAATATTATAGTTCGGCTGTGGATCCGCTCGTAGTTTGAGTTTGCCAAGCAGAATAGTAGGGACGAGGTAAGTCCGTGGGAAATTATAAGAATTATTGCGCCGGTGAAGCTTCAGGGCGTTTGAATTATGATGGCTAGGATGACAAGGGCTATATGGCTTACAGAGGAATATGCAATGAGTGATTTTAGGTCGGTTTGTCGTAGACAGATAGAGCTAGTTATGGCTATGCCTCATAAGGAGAGGACTAGGAAGGGATAGCTTATTTTTTCTGTCAGGGGGCCAAGGATGGGAGTAATTCGTATTATGCCATAGCTACCAAGTTTTAGTAAGATTGCTGCTAGTACTATTGAGCCAGCAATTGGGGCTTCAACGTGGGCTTTGGGTAATCATAGATGAAGACCGTATAAGGGTATTTTGACCATAAAGGCTATCATACATCCTAATCATATAATGTTATTAGTTCAGGAAAATATTATTTCTTTGGTGCTAATTATTATTAGCATGTTTAGTGATCCTAAGTTACTTAGGTGATACAGGAGTGTAATAAGTAATGGGAGGGATCCTGTTAGTGTGTAGAATAAGAAATATGAGCCGGCATTGATACGTTCTGGCTGGTACCCTCAGCGAGTGATAATAATTAGAGTGGGAATTAGAGTGGTTTCAAATAGAATATAGAATAAGATTAGCTCTGTGGCGGTAAATGTTATGATTAGGGAGATTTGTAGAAAAATTAGCATTGAGATGTATAGTTTTTTTCGTATAGAGGGGTTGTTATATAGATGTTGTTGGGTTGCTAGGATTATTAGGGGTAGTAATCAGGCTGTTAGAGTTAATAGGGGTGATGTTAGTGGATCTGAGGAGAAGGTTAATGATAGGTTGCATGGATTGTTTGGTAAATATAGGAGTAGGGGGGTGAGAGCACTGATTAGTAGACTGCAGGTTATTATGTTGATTCATATTATGTGATTTTTTGAAAGTCAAATTATTGGAAGTAGCATAATTGTAGGCATAATAATTTTTAGCATTGGAGTAGATTTAAGTTTTGTACATAATCTAAGCCGTATAGGTTAGAAATTAAAATTAATAGGGCTAGGCCCACTGCAGCTTCGCATGCGGCAAACACTAGAAGGATGACAGGTAGCATATATATTAATATAAAGTGCATATTTAAGGTTGTGAGTGTAATTATGATGAATAGTGATAATATTATGCCTTCCAAACATAGTAGGGATGATATTAGGTGGGATCGGTAGATTAACAGTCCCAGTAGAGATATGGTATATGCTAGTGTAATATTGATATATACGAAAGGCACTTGGTAAATATGATTTATCATAATCTAATGAGTCGAAATCATTTATTTTAATTAAACTATATACCAATTCAATTCAGTCTAGGCCTTTTTGAATTCATTCATAGGCTAATCCTGCTGCCATAATAACAATAAGGGCGAGGATTATGTTAATTGTTAATATTAGGTTGCTTGTTTGGGTTGCTCATGGTAGAGGTAATAGTAGAGCAATTTCTAGATCAAATAATAGGAATGTGATGGCGATTAAGAAGAATTTTATGGAGAAAGGTAGGCGTGCTGAAGTTGTGGGGTCAAATCCACATTCATAAGGGTTAAATTTTTCTGTATATATATTTAATTGTGGGAGTCAGAATGTAATGGTAATTAGTAGTAGGGCTAAAAGAATATTCGTTATTAGAGTTAATAGTAAGTTTATTACTCTCTCTCGAGCTTATCGAGGCTTATTGATTGGAAGTCAATAGTACTGTTTATACTAAGGGAGTAAGATCCTCATCAATAAATGGAGATATAGAGGAATAGTCATACTACATCTACGAAGTGTCAGTATCATGCAGCGGCTTCGAAGCCGAAGTGGTGGTTGGTTGTGAAGTGGTATAGTTGTTGGCGAATGAAGCAGGTAATTAAGAATGTAGTTCCAATTATTACGTGGAGGCCGTGGAAGCCTGTGGCTATGAAGAATGTTGAGCCATAAATTCCGTCGGAGATAGTGAAGGAAGCTTCGGAGTATTCTGATATTTGTAGGCATGTAAAATAAATGCCTAGTGCGATGGTTATGGCTAATGCTTGAATCGATTCTTCTCGGTTGGATTCTATTAGGCTGTGGTGTGCTCAGGTGATTGTAACCCCTGATGCTAGTAGGATAGCTGTATTTAGGAGTGGAACTTCTATAGGGTTGAGGGGTAAGATGCCTGTTGGGGGTCAGTGCCCTCCTGTTTGTGGGGTTGGGGCAAGGCTAGAGTGATAAAATGCTCAGAAGAAGCCAGCAAAAAAGAAAATTTCTGAAATAATAAATAAGATTATTCCGTATCGGAGACCCTTTTGGACGGGTGTGGTGTGGTGACCTTGGTATGTACTCTCTCGTACTACATCACGTCATCATTGAAATATAGTTATTGTGCTGGCTAATAGTCCTGCGATTAGGAGAAGGGAATAGTAAAAGTGGAATCATATAATTAGGCCAGAGGTTAGTAGGAAGGCTGATAGGGCTCCTGTTAATGGTCAGGGACTTGGGTTGACTATGTGATAGGCGTGTGTTTGGTGTGTCATTATGAGTTATTGTGTAAATATAGGCTTACTAGAAGTGTGAAGACGTAGGCTTGAATTAGGGCTACACCTAATTCTAGAGTGACTAGTAAAATGATAACAATAACTGTGATTACGGAGGAAGATAAATAGATAGACGAGAGGGTTAATGCGGTGTCTCCTAGTAGGTGTATTAATAGATGGCCTGCTGTGATATTAGCTGTTAACCGTACGGCTAGTGCGATCGGTTGGATGAAAAGGCTGATTGTTTCAATGATAATTAGTATGGGGATAAGTGGAGCGGGTGTTCCTTGAGGTAGGAAGTGAGCTAGAGATTCTTTTGTTTTAAATCGAAGTCCTATTAGTACGGTGGCTATTCATAGGGGAATTGCTATGCCTATATTTATTGATAGCTGGGTAGTTGGTGTGAATGCATAGGGTGTAAGTCCGAGAATATTGGTTAGGGTGATGAAGGTAATTAGGGCTAGAAGTAGGAGGGATCAGGTCCGTCCTTTAATGCTATGTACTATTATTATTTGTTTTAGTAGGAGTTGAATTAGTAATTGTTGAAGGGAGGAGAGTCGATTGCTGAGTAGTTTATTAGGGGGTGTAATTAATATAGTGGGAAATATAATAATTAATGTAATCAGGGGGATTCCTAAGATTATTGGCACATTGAAGGAGGCAAATAGATTTTGGTTCATTTTAATTCTCAAGTTGTTTTATGTTTTTGTATTTTTGTTAATTTTGATAGTGGGGTAATATAGAAGGTAAAATTCAGTATTTTTAATTGGATAATATAGAACAGGGTTATGATTATTGATAGAATTACCACTGGTCATGGTGATAAATCTAGTTGGGGCATTCACTGTAGAGAGAGGGGTTCTCTCAATCTTTAACTTAAAAGGTTAATGCTGGGTAGCTTTACAGTGATACAATATATAAGTATGAGGCTCATACTTCGAAATCTTGGAAGTAGATGAATTCTAGGACAATAGGTATAAAGCTGTGATTTGACCCGCAGATTTCTGAACACTGTCCGTAAAACAGGCCTGGACGTATAGAGGCTAGTATGGCTTGGTTTAGGCGTCCTGGAATTGCATCTGCTTTAACACCTAGCGATGGGACAGCTCATGAGTGTAAGACGTCTTGTGATGAGATTAATATGCGGATGTCTGCTTCTATTGGTAGGGTTGTTCGGTTATCTACTTCAAGAAGTCGGAATTCACCAGGTTCAAGAAAGTATGTAGGTATAATATAAGAGTCAAAGGCTAAATCCACATAGTCTGAGTACTCGTAGCTTCAGTATCACTGGTGGCCGATTGCTTTGAGGGTTAGGTAGGGCTTGTTAAATTCGTCTGTTATATATAAAATACGTAGGGATGGGAGGGCGATTATGATAAGGATAATTGCGGGTAGAATAGTTCAGATTATTTCGATTTCTTGGGCATTTATGGTACTGGTATGGGTTAGTTTTGTAGTAAGTATTATGGAGATAATATATAATACTAGCGAGCTAATTAGAAAAATAATTATAAGAGTATGGTCGTGGAAAGCGATAAGTTCTTCTATGATGGGTGATGTAGCATTTTGTAATCCTAGTTGAGCTGGGTGGGCCATTAAGATATATAGGGTTTAGTCTATAATTTAACTTTGACAAAGTTATGTAATTATTTTACTAATATCTCATTGAAAAAGTCATAGGGTCTATGGGGTTGGCTTGAAACCAATTTCTGGGGGTTCAAATCCTTCCTTTTTCGTTTAAAGACTTTACATATGTAGCCTCTTCAAATGTGTGATAGGGAGGAGGACATCCATAGAGTCATTCTAGGTTAGTGAATAGTTGTTCGATGGCTAAGACTTTTCGTTTTGAGGAGAAGGCTTCTCAGATTATAAAAATTATTAGGATGACTGCTGTTAGTGAGATGAATGAGCCTACGGATGAGATGATATTTCATGTGGTATATGCATCGGGGTAATCTGAGTATCGTCGGGGTATCCCAGATAGACCGAGAAAGTGTTGTGGGAAGAAGGTTATATTTACGCCTACGAATATGACGGTGAAATGAATTTTAGCGTAGGTGTGGTCGAGTGTATAGCCTGAGAATAGTGGAAATCAGTGAATAAAGCCCCCTATGATAGCGAATACGGCCCCCATAGATAAGACATAGTGAAAGTGGGCTACTACGTAGTATGTATCGTGCAGGACAATGTCTAGTGATGAGTTGGCTAGTACAATTCCTGTAAGTCCGCCTACAGTAAAGAGGAAAATAAAACCCAGAGCTCATAGCATTGCAGGAGATCATTTGATGTTACCACCGTGTAGTGTGGCTAATCAGCTAAATACTTTTACTCCAGTGGGAATAGCAATAATTATAGTAGCTGATGTGAAGTATGCACGTGTGTCTACATCTATTCCTACAGTAAATATATGGTGAGCTCATACGATAAATCCTAGGAAGCCAATAGATATTATGGCTCATACCATTCCTATATAACCGAATGGTTCTTTTTTGTTAGAGTAATATGTTACAATATGTGAAATTATTCCAAATCCAGGGAGAATGAGAATATATACTTCAGGGTGTCCAAAGAATCAGAATAAATGTTGATATAAGATTGGGTCTCCTCCACCAGCGGGGTCAAAAAAGGTAGTATTAAGATTGCGGTCAGTTAATAATATTGTAATTCCAGCAGCTAGAACTGGAAGGGATAGAAGTAGGAGAACTGCTGTAATAAGGACTGATCAGACAAAGAGAGGTGTTTGGTATTGGGTTATGGCTGGGGGTTTTATATTAATAATTGTTGTAATAAAGTTAATGGCCCCTAAAATGGAAGAAACACCTGCTAGGTGGAGTGAAAAAATAGTCAGATCTACAGAGGCTCCTGGGTGTGATATATTTCCTGCTAAGGGTGGGTAAACTGTTCAGCCAGTACCGGCGCCGGCCTCTAGGGTTGATGATGCGAGTAGAAGTAAGAGGGATGGGGGTAGAAGTCAGAAGCTTATATTATTTATTCGGGGAAATGCTATGTCGGGGGCACCAATTATTAAGGGAACAAGTCAGTTTCCAAAGCCTCCAATTATAATTGGCATGACTATAAAGAAAATTATGATAAATGCATGGGAGGTAACGATTACATTATAAACATGATCGTCTTCTATTAGACTCCCTGGTTGACCGAGTTCCGCTCGAATTAGGAGGCTTAGGGCTGTTCCTACTGCCCCTGCTCATGCGCCAAATAGTAGGTATAGTGTTCCGATGTCTTTATGGTTGGTTGAGAATAATCAGCGAGTTATGAACATAGGTAGAGGGTAAAATGGCTGAGTAAGCATTAGACTGTAGATCTAAAGACAGAGGAAAGGCCCTCTTTTTACCAGCTCCGAGGTGATATATCATATTGAATTGCAAATTCAAAGAAGCAGCTTCAACCCTGCCGGGGCTTCTCCCGCCTTTTTTCCCCAACGGCGGGAGAAGTAGATTGAAGCCAGTTGATTGGGTTGTTTAGCTGTTAACTAAATTTTTGTGGGTTAAAGTCCCATCAATCTAGAAAGGGCTTAGCTTAATTAAAGTAATTGATTTGCGTTCAGTTGATGCAAGGTAGAGTTTTGCAGTCCTTATGATGGTGCAGAAATTAAGTATAATTTACTTACTAAGGGCTTTGAAGGCTCTTGGTCTTGTTAACCTAAATTTCTAGACTATTAGTATTAGTGGGGTTACGGGAAGTAGAAGTGTGGATGATGTTATAAGTGGGGAGAGAAGTGGTGTGGATTTTATATACTTTAGTTGTCAATTAATTTTTGTGCTGTTGGATGTGGGAAATATTGTCATTGAGATGGCGTAAGTTAGGCGTATGTAGAAGTATAGGTTTATTAGTGTTAGTATAGCTATAGTAAGGGGAATAATAATGTTATTATTTTTTGTGAGTTCTTGTATAATAGCAAATTTAGGGGAAAATCCTGTTAGTGGGGGTAAACCTCCTAGCGATATCATTATTAATGGAATTGCGGGCATTATTCATGTAATTTTGTTTCAGGTGTGTGATAGTGATAGGGTGGTTATATTTGAGTTTAGATAAAAGGTTATGAGTGTAGAGATTGTTAGGAAAATATAGATGAGTAGGGTTAAAGTGGTGATATTTGGGTCATGATATAGTACTGCCGTCATTCATCCTATGTAGGTGATTGAGGAATAAGCTAGGATTTTGCGTAGTTGTGTTTGATTTAGTCCCCCTCAGCTTCCGATTATAATAGATAGGATTGATATTGTTAAGAGGATATTAATGTTGATGGATGAGAAGATTTGTAGTATAATTGACAAGGGGGCTAGTTTTTGTCATGTTAGAATGATTATGGTAGGGATTAGAGGAGTGCCTTGGGTTACTTCTGGGAGTCAAAAGTGGAAGGGGGCTATTCCTAGTTTTATTGTTAGGGCAATTAGTGTTATTGTGGTTAGAGTTTGGTCTAGGGATGAATTAATTGTTCATTGTCCGGAAAATAGGTTGTTGAGATAAATGGCTATTAGTAGAATTATGGATGCGGTTGCTTGTGTAAGAAAATATTTAGTGGCTGCTTCTGTGGAGCGGGGGCTTGAATTTTTTATTAGTACTGGTACAATGGCTAGTATATTTAATTCTAAGCCCATTCAAATGAGGAATCAGTGTGAGCTTAGAATTGTGATTATAGTTCCCATCATAATAGTGAGGGAAATAATGAGATGAGCTAGGGGGTTAATGTTAGTACGGGAGGGATTTAACCAACATTTTCGGGGTATGGGCCCGATAGCTTATTTAGCTGACCTTACTATTTAGGATATAGTGTAATAGGTAGCACGGAGAATTTTGAGTTCTCAGGCATGGGTTCGACTCCTATGATTCTAGAAATAAGGGGATTTAAACCTCTATAATTTACTCTATCAAAGTAACTCTTTTGTCAGACATATTTCTTATGTTTGGGGTGGAATTCCAGATGTCAGGGTTGGTATGGAAATATATCACATACATAGTGCTAGTGTAAGTGGTAAAAATTTTTTTCATAGGAGATGTATTAATTGGTCATAGCGAAATCGAGGGTATGCTGTTCGAATTCATAAAAATAGGGTGGTTAATAGGAGGGTTTTAGTTATAAAATTTATTGTATAGAGTTCTGATGAGGCTATATTGTAAGGTATGGCTAGGAAAATGGTAGTTGTTAGGGCATTTATTATGATAATATTTATATATTCTGCTATAAAGAATAGGGCAAATGAGCCTGCGGCATATTCAATGTTGAATCCTGAAACTAGTTCTGATTCGCCTTCTGTTAGATCGAAGGGGGCTCGATTGGTTTCTGCTAGTGTAGAAATGAATCATATTATTGCTATGGGTCATGATGGTAGTAAAAGTCAGGAGTGTTCTTGTGTTGTGATAAGTGATTGTAAGTTAAATGAGCCGCTTATTAGTAGGGTTGATAGTAGGATGATGGCTAGAGTGACTTCGTATGAGATTGTTTGGGCTACTGCTCGTAATGCGCCGATTAGTGCGTAGTTTGAGTTGGATGCTCATCCGGATCACAAAATTGAATATACGGCTAGACTTGATGTTGCTAATATAAATAAGAGGCCTAGGTTGAAGTTAATTAGGGGGTGTGGTATTGGAAGGGGGCTTCATATAAGAAGAGCGATTGATAAGGCTAAGGCTGGGGCGGTTATATATAGGGTGGAAGCAGATGTGGTGGGTAGTAGGGGTTCTTTTGTGAAGAGTTTTATTGCATCAGCAATTGGTTGAAGTACCCCATAGGGGCCTACGATGTTAGGACCTTTGCGAAATTGTATATAACCTAAGATTTTTCGTTCTATAAGTGTTAAGAATGCTATAGCAATTAGGGCGGGGATAATAAGTAGGAGTAAATTTACTATGAACATGTTGTTAAGAAGAGGAGTTGAACCTCTGGTTGTAAAGTTTTAAGTTTTATGCAATTGCCGGGCTCTGCCATCTTAACTAGCTCTATTCTTGGGCTGGAATAGTAATTTATTAAATTGAGATAATGATCATTTGATCTGTGAGGGCGCTTTGTGAAGTAGGCTCTATTTCTCTTGTCCTTTCGTACTAGGAGGAATATTTAATAGATAGAAACCGACCTGGATTTCTCCGGTCTGAACTCAGATCACGTAAGACTTTAATCGTTGAACAAACGAACCTTTAATAGCTGCTGCACCATTGGGATGTCTTGATCCAACATCGAGGTCGTAAACCCTATTGTCGATATGGACTCTAAAATAGGATTGCGCTGTTATCCCTAGGGTAACTTAGTCCGTTGATCAAGTTATTGGGTCAATGGGAATAGGTTTACTTAGACTGGTGAAGTCTTGGTGTGTGTCTTTCGGAGGTTTTATTATACTCCGAGGTCACCCCAACCAAAGTTTATAATACATGTACAGTAGGTTAATGTCTGTTGATTTTTAAATCGTTAGTTTGTATTATTAAATTAAAGCTCCATAGGGTCTTCTCGTCTTATTTAATTATATCCGCCTCTTCACGGATAGGTCAATTTCACTGATTAGAAGTAAGAGACAGTTAAACCCTCGTGTGGCCATTCATACAAGTCCCTATTTAGAGAACAAGTGATTATGCTACCTTTGCACGGTCAGGGTACCGCGGCCGTTAAACACATGTCACTGGGCAGGCAGTGCCTCTAATACTAATAATGCTAGAGGTGATGTTTTTGGTAAACAGGCGGGGGTAGAGTTTGCCGAGTTCCTTTTACTTCTTTTAATCTTTCCTGAGTGCATGCCTGTGTTGGGTTAACAGTTTGGGTAAAAGTTATATTAAGTTATAGTATGTAGTAATTAGGCTGTTAATTGACAGTAGTTGTTTCGGTCTGAAATAAGCTTATGCGTGGAGAATGTTTTCATGTTACTTATACTAACATTGTTACTTCTATTGAGTAATAGATTGGTCCAATATGTTTTAGGAGTTCGGTAGGATGTATGGAATTAGGGATAGTCTTATATTGAGCTTGAACGCTTTCTTAATTGATGGCTGCTTTTAGGCCAACTGTGGTGGTAGTGTGTCTTACTCTCTATAAAAGGTTGTTCTCTAGGGTCTAAAGAGCTGTCCCTCTTTAGACTAACGGTTAAATTTACGAGTGGATTGTGCGGTTCTGCAAGTAAATTTAAGGTTGAACTAAGATTCTGTCTTGGATAACCAGCTATCACCAAGCTCGGTAGGTTTGTCGCCTCTACCCATAGATTTTCCCACTATTTTGCCACATAGATGGGTGTGCTCTTTTAGCTATCTTTGGGTAGCTCGTTTGGTTTCGGGGTACATCATTAAAGTTCTCTGTACAAGGTTGTTTCTAGTTAATTCATTATGCAGAAGGTAAAAGGGTTTATCTTTGCTTTTTTATGCTTTGTTGGTTTTTATCTTTCCCTTGCGGTACTGTATCTATTGCGCCTGATTATAATTTCTATCGCCTATACTTTTATAATGGGTAAATGATTTAATTATTATGTTTTAAGTAATATAGTGGGGGAGGGTTCGGGCTAGAGTTGGCTCAAAGCGATCATTTGTTGATGAGATCTTTCGGGTGTAGGCCGAATGCTTTAGTTTAAGCTACACTTTGATTCATCCAAGCGCACTTTCCAGTACGCTTACCATGTTACGACTTATCTCCTCTATATCAGTGTGTAGTAGTTTATTATTAATATACTTTTGTGTGATGTTTGAGGAGGGTGACGGGCGGTGTGTGCGTGCTTAATGGCCTTGCTTCAATCAAGCTCTCTATTCTTGATTTACTGCTAGATCCGCCTTGGGCCTTTAAATTTCATAAAGGTTGTCGTATAGATTTTCTGATTTAGAAAATGTAGCCCATTTCTTTCCACTTCATTGGCTGCACCTTGACCTAACGTTTTTATGATGATACTCCTGCTTACTTTCCGATCTTTAAGGAGTTTGCTGAAGATGGCGGTATACAGGCTGAGGGCGAGAAGTGGTGAGGTTTATCGGGGTGTATCGATTATAGAACAGGCTCCTCTAGACGGATGTAAAGCACCGCCAGGTCCTTTGAGTTTCAAGCTGTTGCTTGTAGTATTCTGGCGAATAATCTTGTTATTTAGGTTATTGAGGTTTAGGGCTAAGCATAGTGGGGTATCTAATCCCAGTTTGTGCCTTAGCTATGGTGTATTCAGTATATTAAAGCCACTTTCGTAGAATATTTTACTGTAACCAGGATTTTTTACAATTTAGTTATAGGTTAGCTTTATTTGAAGTATATTCTTAAACACTCTTTACGCCGTACCCTATTAACTTGAGTTAATCGTATGGCCGCGGTGGCTGGCACGAAATTGACCAACTCTGGTGATCAGTATAACTTAGTTAAACTTTCGTTTATTGCTAAAGGTTTATCACTGCTGTCTCCCGTGGGGGCGTGGCTAAGCAAAGTGTTTTGAGCTGCATGTTTGCGTGCTTGATACTCGCTCCTCATATTGTAATTATTTGAGGGCATTTTCACAGGGTTGCGGATGCTTGCATGTGTAATTTTACTGAGAGCTAATAGAAAGGCTAGGACCAAACCTGTGTGTTTATGGGGTGGTTAGTACCCGTCTAGACATTTTCAGTGTCTTGCTTTAAACATTAAGCTACATTAAC